CAAAATTGTAGAGTATACAAAAGAACAAACAAAAAAACAAGAAAACAACAAAAGAAAGGAAAAAGCACGAATAAAAGTCGCAGAGGATTGGAATCGTATTCCATTTGCGCAAGCAATAAGAGGTTGCGTGTTACTAACTCAATCTATTTTTAGAAAATATATTCTATTCCCTTCATTGATAATTGCCAAAAATGTTGGACGTATATTCCTATTGCAACGTCCTGAATGGTCTGAGGATTTCCAAGAATGGAATAAAGAGATCCATATTAAATGCACCTCTAATGGTATTCCATTATCCGAAACCGAATTTCCAAAAAATTGGTTGACAGAAGGTATTCAAATAAAAATCGTATTTCCTTTCTGTCTGAAACCTTCGCACAAATCGAAACTACGATCCTCTCAGAAAGATCTAATGAAAAAGACAAAAGGTGATTATTGTTTTTTAACAGTTTGGGGAATGGAAACGGAACTCCCCTTTTCTTCACCCCGAAAAAAACCTTCCTTTATTAAACCCATTTTAAAGGAATTCGCAAAAAAAATTGGAAAATTTAAAAAGAAGTATTTTCGAGTTCTAACAGTTTTCAAAGTAAAAATAAAATTACTTCGAAAAGTTTCAAAAGAAACAAAAAAATGGGTTATCCAAAGGGTTTTTTTTAGAAAAAGAATAATAAAAGAACTTTCAAAAGTAAATCCAATTCTATTATTTAGATTAAGAGAAGTCGGAGTCGATAAATCAAGCGAAATTAAAGAAGAAAAAGATTCCATAATAAACAATCAAACGATTCACGAATCATTTAGTCAAATTCAAATTGCATCTCCGAGTTGGACAAACTCTTCGTTGACAGAAAAAAAAATGAAGGATCTGGCTGATAGAACAAGTACAATTCGAAATCAAATAGAAAGAATCACAAAAGAGAAAAAAAAAGTAACTCCAAGAATAAATAATCTTAGTCCTACAAGTTATAATGCTAAAAAATTAGAAAAACAGCAAATGTTCAAAATGTTAAAAAGAAGAAATGCTCGATTAATCTGTAAATTATCCCCTTTTGTAAAATTTTTCATTGAAAAAATATACACGGATATATTTATATATATCATTAATATTGCCAGAATAAATACAAAACTTTTTCTTAAATTAACAAAAAAAATTATTGATAAATCCATTTACAATAATGAAAGAAAACAAGAAAGAATTAATAAAAAAAAGAAAACTACAATTCTGTCTATTTCGAGTATAATTCTAAGAAAGGAACTTGAGAATATTAGTAATATTAAAGCAAATTCACATATTTTTTATGACTTATCCTACGTGCCACAACCATATGTATTTTATAAATTAGGAAAAATCCAAGTTATTAACTCGTTAAGATTTGTTGTTCAATATCAACGAATCCCCTTTTTGCTTAAGGCTAAAATAAAGGATTCTTTTGAAACACAAGGAATGCTTGATTCGAAATCAGCAGATAAGAAACTTCCGAGTTATGAAATGAATCCATGGAAAAGCTGGTTAAGAGGACATTATCAATACCATTTATCTCAGATTGGATGGTCTAGATTAATACCGGAAAAATGGCGAAATACATTTCGTCAGCAGCGTATAGCTAAAAAGGAAAATTTTAGCAAACGGCATTCATATGAAAAAAACCCATTAATGAATTCCAAAAAACAAAAAAAATTTGAAGTATATTCATTATCTAATCAAAAAGATAATTTTAGAAAATACTATCGATCTGATCTTTTATCATATAAATTTATTCATTATGAAAAGAAAACGGAATGCTCTTTTTATGGATCTCCCCTTCAAGGAAATACGAAACAAGAAATTTATTATAACACGCCTAAAAAAAACTTTGTTGCTATGCTGAGGAACATCCCTATTAAAAATGATCTAGGAAAGATCCATATGGAAAAACCGGCCGATAGAAAATATTTTGATTGGAAAAATTTTCAATTTGATCTTATACAAAAAGTCGATATTGAGGCCTGGATCATAATCGATACCAATAGGAATCAAAATACTCAAGTTCATACTAAAAATTCTCAAATAATTTCGAAAAAAGATTTTTTTTCTCTTCAGATTCCAGAGATCAATTTACCAAACTCTCACAAGGGGTTTTACGATTGGATGGGAATGAATGAAAAAATGCTAAAGCATCCCATATCCAATCTAGAACTTTGGTTCTTCCCAGAATTTTTGTTAATTTATAAGACATATAAAATGAAACCTTGGTTTATACCAAGCAAATTACTTCTTTTAAATTTAAATAGAAGTGCAAATAAAAAGATCAACGAAAAGGGCAATTTTTTGATAGCATCAAATAAAAAGCATCGAAATCAAGAAGAAAAAGAACCGACAAGTCGAGGAGAGCGGAGATCCGTTCTCTCACCCCAAAAAGATATGGAAGAAAATTATGCAAGATCGAACATGAAAAAAGGGAAAAATAAAAAACAATACACGAAAGCAGAACTCCGTTTGTTCATGAAACGTTATTTGCTTTTTCAATTGCGAGGGGATGAGACTTTGAATGAAAGAATGATCAATAATATCAATGTATATTATTTCCTGCATAAACTGATAGATTTAACAAAAATTACTATATCCTCGATTCAAAAGGAACAAATGAGTTTGGATATAATGATTAATAATAATTTAACTCTTTCAGAATTTATGCAGAAGGGAGTATTTATTCTAGAACCCATTCGTCTGTCTGAACAAAAAGATGGGCAATTTATTATGTATCAAACCGTGGGTATTTCGTTGGTTCATAAGAATAAGCATCAAAAATACCAAGAGCAAGGACATGCTTCTAACAATAATTTTGATTTACTTGTTCCCGAAAATATTTTATCCTTTAGACGTCGTAGAAAATTGAGAATTCTAATTTGTTTCAATTCAAAAAAGAGAAATTATATAGATCAAAATCCGGTATTTTGGAACGTAAAAAGCAGCAGCCAAGTTTTACATGCCAATAACCATCTTCATAGAGATAAAAATCAATTAATGAAATTAAAACTCTTTCTTTGGCCTAATTATCGATTAGAAGATTTAGCTTGTATGAATCGTTATTGGTTTGATACCAATAATGGCAGCCGTTTCGGTATGTTAAGGATACAGATGTATCCACGATTGAAAATTTTTTGATAATACACTTTTCTGTATATCCTATACCCTATCATATATAATAGGGTATATGAAAGCAAACAAATACACAGATCAGATGTCTTATCTCACATTTCATTCTAGTATCCAATATCAAATGAATAATGTCTGAATTCGATCTCGAAATGAATCAACGGAACCTTCTTTATTTTAGGTGTAAATTCTTCGATCAAAAAATGTACCAACCTTTATATTCCTATAGAAAACCAATTCAAAATTGGATGGATTGATTTGAATTCAGGAAATTAGGAGTTCATAAAGAAATTTGGATTAGATTCTTGTATATACCACATTCAAATTAATGGCATTATTATTACTGATCGGTAAAATCCATATCTGTAAAAAGGGCAAGGGGCGTTTTTTTATGGTCAAAAATTCATCGATTTCGGTTATTTCTCAAAAAGAAAACAAAGAAACCAGGGGATCCGTTGAATTTCAAGTATTCAGTTTCACCACTAAAATAAGGAAACTCACTTCCCATTTGGAATTGCACAAAAAAGACTTTTCATCTCAGCGAGGTTTGCGAAAAATTTTGGGAAAACGTCAACGACTGCTGGCCTATTTGTCAAAAATAAATAGGGGGCGCTATAAAGAATTAATTGGGGAGTTGGATATTCGAGAGATAAAAACTCGTTAATTTTGAAGCGTGAGACCGTTTGAGCTTAGTCGTTTAAATTTTGATGAACTTCTTTCTTTTTACTTTCAGCAATGCATGGAAGAATGACTCGAGAAAAACTTATGATTCCACCAACTACAAGAAAAGACCTCATGATAGTCAATATGGGCCCTCACCACCCATCAATGCATGGTGTTCTTCGACTGATCGTTACTCTCGATGGTGAAGATGTTATTAACTGTGAACCAGTATTGGGTTATTTACATAGAGGGATGGAGAAAATTGCGGAAAATCGAACAATTATACAATATTTGCCTTATGTAACACGTTGGGATTATTTAGCTACTATGTTCACAGAAGCAATAACCGTAAACGGGCCCGAACAGCTAGGGAATATTCAAGTACCTAAAAGGGCTAGCTATATCAGAGCTATTATGTTGGAGTTGAGTCGTATCGCTTCCCATTTGTTATGGCTTGGTCCTTTTATGGCAGATATTGGGGCGCAGACTCCTTTCTTCTATATTTTTCGAGAACGAGAACTGATATATGACCTATTTGAAGCGGCTACCGGCATGCGCATGATGCATAATTTTTTTCGTATTGGAGGAGTCGCTGCTGATCTACCTCATGGCTGGATAGATAAATGTTTGGATTTTTGCGATTATTTTTTAACCGGGGTTGCTGAATATCAAAAGCTTATTACACGGAATCCTATTTTTTTAGAACGGGTTGAGGGCGTAGGCATTATTGGCGGAGAAGAGGCACTAAACTGGGGTTTGTCGGGACCAACGCTACGAGCTTCCGGAATACAATGGGATCTTCGTAAAGTTGATCGTTATGAGTGTTACGAGGAATTTGATTGGGAGATTCAATGGCAAAAAGAGGGGGATTCATTAGCTCGGTATTTAGTACGAATTGGCGAAATGACAGAATCTATAAAAATTATCCAGCAGGCTCTGGAAGGAATTCCAGGGGGACCCTATGAGAATTTAGAAAGCCGCCGCTTTGATAGAATAAAAGACCCTAAATGGAATGATTTTGAATATCGATTTATTAGTAAAAAACCTTCTCCTACTTTTGAATTGTCCAAGCAAGAACTTTATGTAAGAGTCGAAGCACCAAAAGGAGAATTAGGAATTTTTCTGATAGGAGATCGGAGTGTTTTTCCTTGGAGATGGAAAATTAGACCGCCTGGTTTTATCAACTTGCAAATTCTTCCGCAGT